ATTTGCATTATTGCAATAGTGTAAATAGACGCATTTCTGGAAGAACAAATATACTGGTCGAGGCTTTCCTGTTTCCGGGGGGTTTGCAGGAGTAATAAGTATCTCACGAGTGTAGGGGGGTAGGGGGGTTTGACGCGCAAAAAAAAGGGGGCATATAAGGGATATGTTAGGAGAAAAACTCACTCTTTATGCTCTTGACTTCAGTAATGCAATTCTACGATTATTATCTTTCCAACATAAAACATATGGCTTGCAATCAAGAAAATGTTCAACCTTATCAACTATTACCGTGTGCACTCTGAAATGCCAGGTGAAAGGAAATAGAGAAAAAAATACCAATGCCCTGTGGAGTGAACGCTCGGCTTGGTGGGTAACGAGTCGTATGTACTCCACCATTAACTTATGCCAACTTCAAGGAAAGAATGGGGGATAATATCAAGTAATGGCCCTGAAATAGGAACCAAATGCCAGGAATAATTCACTAAGTGAAACCCCCACGATTTCTGTCCCTGACCATCAAGAAGAGTATGCATTAAGGAATCAACTGATGGTGGTCTCTTACTACATTAAGATGGTTTAAAGAAGAGGTGTTGAGTCCTGGTATATCTTAACTCATGGACGAATGTGTTAGGTCTTAAATCTCGCTATCACTATTTCAGTTATTTGAGTCGTCAATTTTAGTCTATGTAATCTTTTCAATTGACAAATATGTTTTATGTAGAGGAATGTATGTTAAGATTAATGTACTGTTCCAAATGCATTAATACTATTTATGGTAGTCGAGCATATTATGTATTAAAGCATACACTGTATGGTTATAAACATAAATGGGGAATATACATATATGTACTATGAGGCGGAGCCCGGCAAAGAATAGTTTAGTTTAGAATTCTAGCTTTGGGAGCTAGGGGTGGGGGTTAAAATCCCCTTTCTTTGATAGCAGTAGGAAGGGTTTTAACCTTCGACGTCCGGTTTACAAGACCGGTGCTCTGGACACTGAGCTACTAATGCATTGTCATTCAAGAAGCTTATTTTCTACTCAGCCGACGGCTGGGATGAAAATAAGGAAAAGGGAAAAATAGAGGATTGATGCGATTTGGCCAATGATAATGTAGGGATGTTCGACGGGCATGCCCCCAATTCAGGTGAGGATAGCCACGTCGGCGACTAATAGTCAAAATAGAAATTGTGTGAAGGGGCGGAAGGTTAGGCTTCGTTGTTTGGAGGTGTGGAGAATGGGAATTACTATAAGTACTAAGATGGAGGAAAGTAAGGCTAGGACTCCTCCTAGTTTATTTGGGATTGAGCGAAGAATGGCGTAGGCAAATAGGAAATATCACTCGGGCTTGATATGAGGAGGGGTAACGAGGGGATTAGCGGGTGTGAAGTTATCAGGATCTCCTAGCAGGTTGGGTGAAAATAGGGCTAAGGAAATTAGGGCTAATAAGAGGATTGCGAATCCTAGTAGATCTTTATATGAAAAATATGGGTGGAATGAGATTTTGTCTGCGTCTGAGTTAATTCCTGTGGGGTTGTTGGATCCTGTCTCGTGTAGAAAAATGAGGTGGACTATAGTGGCTGCTGCGATAATAAAGGGGAAAAGAAAGTGGAAGGCAAAAAATCGGGTAAGAGTGGCGTTGTCTACGGAGAAACCTCCTCAGATTCATTGGACTAAAGAGTTTCCGATATATGGGACAGCGGAAAGTAGGTTAGTAATGACAGTGGCCCCTCAGAAAGACATTTGTCCTCATGGGAGGACGTAGCCGACAAAGGCAGTTATTATGACTAAGAGAAGTAAGATTACTCCGACATTTCAAGTTTCTTTGTATAAGTAGGAGCCGTAGTAAAGCCCTCGGCCGATGTGTAAGTAAATGCAGATGAAAAAGAAGGATGCGCCGTTGGCATGTATATTACGGATGAGTCATCCGTAGTTTACATCTCGGCAAATATGGGCAACGGAAGAGAATGCAGTTGCGATATCTGATGTATAGTGTATGGCGAGGAAGAGGCCGGTTAGGATTTGGGCGACGAGACAGAGACCTAGTAGAGAGCCAAAGTTTCATCATACCGAAATATTAATTGGGGTGGGAAGATCAACTAATGCGTCGTTAGCAATTTTTAGTAAGGGATGCGTTTTTCGTAGGTTAGCCATTAATGAGTTCTTGTAGTTGAATACAACGGTGGTTTTTCAAGCCATTAGTCCTGGTTAGATTCCTGGCAGGAATTATGGCTTATATTATGTATTTATTGTTATTTGGTTTGGTTTTAGGGCTAGTGGCTGTTGCGTCTAACCCCTCTCCTTATTTTGGGGCCCTTGGGCTAGTGATGGTTGCGGGCATAGGGTGCGGGGTGTTAGTAGGGCATGGAGGGTCCTTTTTATCGTTGATTCTTTTTTTGATTTATTTAGGGGGGATGTTAGTAGTGTTTGCTTATTCAGCAGCTTTAGCTGCTGAACCTTATCCGGAGGGGTGGGGCAGTTGACCTGTGCTGGGAATGGCGGTATTGTATTTGATGGGGGTTGTAATGGGCTTTGGATTGTTTTGAGGGGGGTGGTATGAGGAGTCTTGGGTGTGTGTGGATGAGTTGGGAGAGTTTTCTGTGCTTCGTGGAGATGTGGGGGGAGTTGCATTAATGTATTCGTCAGGAGGGGGATTACTAATTGTTGGGGCTTGAGTGCTTTTATTGACTTTATTTGTAGTGCTCGAGTTAACTCGAGGTCTTAGTCGAGGAGCGTTGCGGGCTATTTAATTAAGGAGCATGAGCATGGAGAGGGCGGTGGTGATGAAGAATAGAGATAGGTAGGTTTTGATTATTCCTTGTTGGATATTACTTGCTGTTGTTGCCAGGGGCAAATTGAGGGTTGTAATAGCTTTGGGGCCAGTTTTTTCTAGTCAGGCTTGGTCGATTATTTGAGTGGCGATTGTTTGACCAAGGAGAAGGGCAATTTTGGGGGAGATTCGATGCATGATAGCTGGGAAAAAGCCTAGTATATTTGAGAAATGGTGGAGGGCAAGGTAAGGGGTTGGTTTAAATTGTTTGCTTGTGAGGGAAGCGAGTTCGAAGGCCACGAGAAGGCCAAGGATGGTAACGATGAGGGCAGCAAGTTTAAGGGAGGGGGGTATTGATATTACTGGTGTTTTGAGGGGTGAAATATTAGAGGTAATTAGAAAACCTGCAACGATACTTCCTCATGCTAGGCGTTTAATAGGGTTAATAACTGTTGGGTTGTTTTCATTGATTGGAGGGAGAGAATTAAATCGAGGATAGCCTATTGAAACGAAAAATACAACACGAAGGCTATAAATGGCTGTGAAGGATGTTGCTAGAAGAGTCAGGACTAGGGCTCAGGCGTTTAGGTAAGATGTGTTGAGTGCTTCAATAATGGCATCTTTAGAAAAGAATCCGGCTAAAAAGGGGGTACCTGTGAGGGCTAAACTGCCGATTGTTAAGCAGGAGGAGGTAAAAGGGGTTAAATAGTGCATGCCTCCTATTTTGCGGATATCTTGTTCGTCATTTAGGCTGTGAATGATTGAGCCTGAGCATAGAAATAATATTGCTTTAAAAAAGGCATGGGTGCAGATATGGAGAAAGGCAAGTTGGGGCTGATTGAGGCCAATTGTGACTATTATTAAGCCTAGTTGGCTGGATGTAGAGAATGCAACAATTTTTTTGATATCATTTTGAGTAAGTGCGCAGGTAGCTGTAAATAGAGTAGTTAAAGCGCCTAGACAGAGGCAGGTAGTTAAAGCAGTGGGGTTATTTTCTATTAATGGGCTGATTCGGATTAGGAGGAAAATTCCGGCAACAACCATAGTGCTGGAGTGTAGTAGGGCAGACACCGGCGTTGGACCTTCCATTGCGGAAGGTAGTCAGGGGTGGAGCCCAAATTGGGCAGATTTTCCAGTGGCGGCTAAAATTAGGCCTAGTAGGGGAAGTGTGAGGTTAAAATCTTTGGCGGTGGCAAATATTTGTTGCATTTCTCAGGAATTTAGGTTAGTTGCGATTCAGGCCATAGCAAGGATCAGTCCGATGTCTCCTACTCGGTTGTATAGGACTGCTTGTAGGGCTGCAGTATTAGCATCGGTTCGTCCGTACCATCAGCCGATAAGTAAGAAAGATATGATTCCTACTCCTTCTCAGCCAATGAAGAGTTGGAATATATTGTTTGCAGTTACTAAGATAATTATTGCGATAAGAAAGATTAGGAGATACTTGAAGAAACGGTTTATGAGGGGGTCTGAATGCATATATCATGAGGCAAATTCTAGAATTGACCATGTGACATAGAGAGCAATAGGTGTAAAAATAATTGAATAGAAGTCAAATTTTAGGCTAATATTAATATCGAATATTAGGGTATTTGTTCAGGCTCAAGTTGTGACAATTGTTTCGGCCCCTTGGTTTAAAAACAGAAAGAGGGGAAGGAGACTAATGAAGAAGGCTAATTTTACTGCTGTCTTTACTTGGACAAGGGCTCAGTCAGGGGCTCGGGGATTTGGTGAAAGAGAAGTAACGATGGGGGAGAGGAGGAGAAGGAAGATCAGGATGAGGCTTGAGGTTATTATGAGGGGAACATGATGCATAGCTGCTACTTGGATTTGCACCAAGAGTTTTTGGTTCCTAAGACCAACGGATGAGCTGTTATCCTTTAGAAGCGCGTCGAGTGAACCTTGGAGTTTAACCAGGGAGGCGAAAATTAGCAGGTATCGTTGCTATCGAGCTTCTCTCGGTGGATAAGAGGATTTTAACTTCTGTCTTTAGAATCACAATCTAATGTTTTGTTTAAACTATATCTACAGGCAGTTCACCCTCAAATTAGCTCGGGTTTGAGGATAAGAAGGATTAAAGGAAGGAGATGTAATGTAATCAGTAGGTGTTCTCGTGAGTGAGTTGGGTCTAAGGCAAGGATATGATTAGGAAGAGGGCCTCGTTGTGTTATAAGAAATATGTAGAGAGAATAGCCTGCTGTAATTAAAGTTCCTAATCCTGTAATTATAAGGGTTCATCACGATCAGTGGAAGAGTGAACAAATAATTATTAATTCTCCTATTAGGTTTGGAAGTGGGGGAAGGGCGAGGTTGGCTAGACTGGCAATGAATCATCATGTGGCCATAAGAGGAAGAACTATTTGTAAGCCTCGTGCTAGGACTATTGTGCGGCTATGCGTTCGTTCGTAGTTAGTGTTGGCTAGACAGAATAAGGCGGAAGATGTGAGTCCGTGGGCAATTATGAGGATAAGGGCTCCTGTGAGTCCTCAGGGGGTTTGAATTAAAATTCCTGCTGCAACTAGGCCCATGTGGCTGACGGATGAGTAGGCAATTAGAGATTTGAGGTCAGTTTGGCGGAGGCAGATGGAGCCGGTTATAATGACCCCTCAGAGAGCAAAAATAATAAAGGGATAACTGAGTTCTTTAGTTAGGGGCTCAAGTATTGTTATTATCCGAATTATTCCGTAACCTCCTAGTTTTAGAAGAACGGCTGCCAGGATTATAGAGCCTGCGATTGGGGCTTCGACGTGGGCTTTGGGGAGTCAGAGATGGGCTCCGTAAAGTGGCATTTTGACTAAAAATGCAAGTAAACAGCCCGCCCATCAAAGTTTGTCTGCGTAAGTTGATAGTTGAGCCGGTAGTGTATATTGAAGTGTTAGAAGGGATAGAGTGCCTGTAGTATTTTGAAGAAGCAATAGAGCGACTAAAAGAGGAAGTGAGCCTGCTAGGGTATAGAATAGGAAATAAGTTCCGGCATTTAGTCGTTCAGTTTGGTTCCCTCAGCGGGTAATAATAATAAGGGTGGGGATAAGGGTAGCTTCAAATATGATGTAAAATATGATGACCTCTGTAGCGCTAAATGCCAGAATTAGAAAAATTTGAAGGGATGTGAGGAGGGAAATATATATGCGCTGACGATTTTGGGGTTCTGTGGAGGTATGGTTTTGGCTTGCAAGAATTATGAGAGGGAGGAGCCAGCAAGTCAGGACAAGCAATGGGGTAGAGAGAGGGTCGGTGGCTATGTAGGAGTTGAGGGAGGTTCACCCGGTTTCAGCTGGGGGTTTAAGTCAGGTTAAACTAACGATGGCAATAATTAGGCTATAGGAAAGAGTTGTTGCTCAGAGTCGGGGGAAGGGGATAATTCAGGTTGTTGGTAGAAGCATGATGGTAGGAATGAGAATTTTTAACATTGTAGAAGATTTAGGCTTTGAAGATGGTCTGTGCCATGGGTTCGAGCTGTGGCAACAAGAAGGGCAAGTCCTGCACTTGCTTCACAGGCTGAAAAGGCCAAGAGAATTATAGGGGAGGTTGAAAAGCTTGTGGAGTCTAGTTGTAATGTTCAGAGAGCAAGGGCAATATATAGAGATAGTATTATGCCTTCTAGGCATAGTAGGGCGGAGAGTAGGTGGATGCGGTTGAATGCTAGTCCTGCTAGCCCTAAGATGAATGTTGAGGAAAAGGCAAAGTGAACGGGGGTCATTAAACAATTATGGACTTTAACCATAAGTTTTTGAGCCGAAATCAAATGTTTTTCTTAAACTAATTGTTTATTCGGCTCATTCTAGTCCGCCTTGTGCTCATTCATAAATTAGGCCTAGAGTTAATAAGATGAGAACAGCGGAAGCCCAGGCAAATGTGGTGAGGGGGGTGGGGAGCTGGTCCCCTCATGGAAGGGGAAGGAGTAGTGCAATTTCTAGGTCAAAAAGGAGGAAGAGAATTGCTACTAGAAAAAATCGAAGAGAGAAGGGGAGTCGGGCGGATCCGAGGGGGTCAAAGCCGCATTCGTATGGTGAAAGTTTTTCGTAATCTGGGGTTATTTGAGGGAGTCAAAAGGAAATAATTGTAAGGAGCATAGAAAGAACTAATGAAATAAGAATAATAGTTATGACCAGGTTCATTATCTTTCCTTGGGGTTTAACCAAGACTAAGTGATTGGAAGTCACTGGTACTAGCATTAATACTAGAAAGATTAGGATCCTCATCAGTAAATAGAGATGTAAAGGAAAAGTCAGACAACGTCTACAAAGTGTCAGTATCAAGCGGCTGCTTCAAATCCAAAGTGATGTTCGGAGGTGAAGTGATATTGTACTTGACGGAGTAGGCAGACAGCAAGGAAAGTGGAGCCAATAATTACATGAAGGCCGTGGAAACCGGTTGCTACAAAGAAGGTCGAGCCATAGACTCCGTCTGCGATTGTAAAGGGGGCTTCATAGTATTCTATGGCCTGTAAAAAAGTAAAGTAGAAGCCGAGAAGAATGGTTAATGTAAGGGACTGAATGGCTTGTTTTCGGTGGCCTTCTATAATGCTGTGATGGGCTCAGGTAACTGTAACTCCGGAAGCGAGAAGAACGGCTGTATTGAGCAGGGGCACTTCAAAGGGGTCTAATGTAGTGATGCCTGTAGGGGGTCAGCATCCTCCTAGTTCAGGAGTAGGGGCGAGGCTTGAGTGGTAAAAGGCTCAAAAAAAGCCCAGAAAAAAGAAGACTTCGGAAGTAATAAAGAGAATTATACCGTAACGAAGACCTTTTTGAACGGGGGGTGTATGATGACCTTGAAATGTCCCTTCTCGGATGATATCTCGTCATCATTGGAATATTGTAAGAAGGAGAAGAATAAGGCCGAGGGTTATTAGGACTGTGGTGTGGAAGTGTATTCAAACTGCTAAACCGGATGTTATTAGGAGAGCGGCAACTGCGCCTGATAAAGGTCAGGGGCTGGGGTCAACTATGTGATATGCGTGTGCTTGATGGGCCATTAAACGTTTTCTTGTAGGTAGAGGCTGAGTAAAAGAACAAATACGTATGCCTGAATTATAGCGACGGCTACTTCTAGGAGAGTTAAGAGAAATAGGAGAATGGAGGTTAGGAGTGCAACTGTTGGTATGAGGGGAAGAAGGACGAAGGCAGCGGTGGCAATTAGTTGAATAAGGAGATGTCCTGCTGTCAGGTTTGCTGTTAACCGAACCCCTAGGGCCAAAGGTCGGATAAAAAGGCTAATTGTTTCGATAATGATAAGAATAGGAATAAGAAGAGTAGGGGTTCCTTCTGGCAGGAGGTGACCTAAAGCATGGGTTGGCTGATTTCGTATCCCAATAATTACGGTTGCAAGTCAAAGGGGAACTGCAAATGCTATGTTAAGGGAAAGTTGGGTAGTAGGGGTAAACGTGTAAGGAAGTAGTCCTAACATGTTGAGTGTGATGAGAAAAAGTATTAGGGATGTTAGTAAAGTGGCTCATTTGTGTCCGCCGAGATTAATTGGTTGAAAAATTTGTTGTGTAAAGCTATTAATAAACCAACCCTGAATAGTTAAAAGGCGGTTGTTTAATCATCGAGTAGTGGGCTTGGGGAAGAGAATTCAAGGAAGGCTAAGGGCCAATGCTATTAGGGGGATGCCTAAAAGGGTGGGGCTTATAAATTGGTCGAAGAAGCTTAGTGTCATGGTCAGTTTCAGGATTCTGTTTTAGGTTTTTCTGTGCTTTGGGGGGTAGGCTCATTAGGGAAGATATGGGCTAGGACTTTTGGGGGAATAAAAATAAGAAAAATTAGTCAGGAAAAGACTAAGATAGCAAATCAAGGGGAGGGATTAAGTTGTGGCATATCGCTAGGGGTGGTTGGGGGCCACCAATCTTTAGCTTAAAAGGCTAATGCTATTCCCGGTTTAGCTTCTTAGCGAAGCGTCTTCAAGTATTAGGGATGATCAGTTTTCAAAGTGTTCTAGTGGAACTGCTTCAACCACGATTGGCATAAAGCTGTGATTTGCTCCGCAGATTTCAGAACATTGTCCATAGAATACACCAGGGTGAGAAGCAATAAAGGCTGTTTGATTTAGGCGCCCTGGGACTGCGTCTATTTTAACACCTAGGCTAGGGACAGCTCAAGAGTGGAGCACGTCTTCGGCAGAAACTAGAACTCGGATTGGAGATTCTACCGGAATTACTATTCGGTGGTCAGCTTCGAGGAGACGGAATTGGCCAGGGGTGAGATCTTGAGTGGGGATTATATAAGAATCAAACCCTAGGTCTTCATAGTCTGTATATTCGTAGCTTCAGTATCATTGATGACCTATTGCTTTGATCGTTAGGTGCGGGTCATTAATTTCGTCCATCAGGTAGAGGATTCGGAGGGAGGGAAGGGCAATAAGAATAAGAATAATAGCCGGGAGAATTGTTCAAATAATTTCAATTTCTTGAGAATCTAGAATGAATTTATTTGTCAATTTAGTTGTTACTATTGCTACAATAATGTAAAGTACTAATGTACTAATGAGAAAGACAATTATTAAGGCGTGGTCGTGAAAGTGAAGAAGTTCTTCTATCACGGGTGAAGCTGCATCTTGAAATCCTAATTGAGAGGGATGTGCCATATTTTAAGACACGCGGGGGTTAAACCCACAATTTTGCCCTGACAAAGCAGTGTAATGTCTATTTTACTAGTGTCTTATTGAAGAAAGTGACAGAGCGGTTATGTGGTTGGCTTGAAACCAATTTATGGGGGTTCAACTCCTTCCTTTCTCGTTTAGGGGCTTAGTCTTGTTGGACTTGAACGAAGGCGGGCTCTTCAAAAGTATGATAGGGCGGAGGGCAGCCATGTAGTCATTCGACATTTGTTGCGGTTAATTCTACAGAAAATACTTCTCGTTTTGCGGCAAAGGCTTCTCAGATAATGAATAGGAACATAATTACGGCGACTAGAGAAATTAAGGAGCCAATTGATGAGACAGTATTCCAAAGAGTATAGGCGTCTGGATAGTCAGAGTATCGCCGAGGCATTCCGGCCAACCCTAAGAAATGTTGGGGGAAAAATGTAAGATTTACTCCGATAAATATTACCCCGAAGTGAATTTTTGTTCAGGTGCTATGGAGTGTGTAACCTGAGAACAGGGGGAATCAGTGTACGAATGCGGCAACAATAGCAAATACGGCACCCATGGAGAGAACATAATGGAAGTGAGCAACCACATAGTAGGTGTCATGAAGCACGATATCTAAAGAAGAGTTGGCTAAAACAATTCCTGTTAGACCGCCCACCGTAAACAAGAAAATAAAACCGAGAGCCCATAGAAGGGGAGTTTCCCATTTGATTGCGCCGCCATGAAGGGTTGCTAATCAGCTAAAAACTTTTACGCCTGTAGGGATAGCAATAATTATTGTGGCAGAAGTAAAGTAGGCTCGGGTGTCTACATCTATGCCCACTGTAAACATGTGATGTGCTCACACAATAAAACCAAGGAGACCGATGGCCATTATGGCCCAAACTATCCCCATGTAGCCGAAAGGTTCTTTTTTGCCCGAGTAGTAGGCGACAATATGGGAGATTATTCCGAATCCGGGTAAGATAAGGATATAGACTTCGGGGTGGCCAAAAAATCAGAAAAGATGTTGGTAAAGAATGGGGTCTCCTCCTCCTGCAGGATCAAAGAAGGTAGTGTTTAGGTTTCGATCTGTCAGTAGTATGGTGATTCCTGCTGCCAAAACAGGGAGGGAGAGGAGAAGAAGGACGGCAGTAATTAGGACGGCCCAGACGAACAAGGGGGTTTGGTATTGTGAAATTGCAGGAGGTTTTATATTGATGATAGTTGTAATAAAGTTGATGGCGCCTAGAATTGATGAAATTCCTGCTAAATGAAGGGAGAAGATGGTTAGATCAACGGATGCTCCTGCATGGGCTAAGTTTCCGGCTAATGGGGGGTAAACTGTTCATCCTGTCCCAGCCCCTGCCTCAACACCAGAGGATGCGAGGAGAAGAAGGAATGAAGGAGGAAGAAGTCAAAAACTTATATTATTTATTCGGGGGAATGCTATGTCAGGGGCCCCAATCATGAGAGGAACCAGTCAATTTCCGAAGCCTCCAATTATTACTGGTATTACTATAAAGAAAATTATTACAAAGGCATGGGCCGTAACGATGACATTATAGATTTGATCATCCCCTAGGAGGGAGCCTGGTTGGCTTAATTCTGCTCGAATGAGCAGACTTAAAGCAGTTCCTACCATTCCGGCTCAGGCACCAAATACTAGATATAGGGTGCCGATATCTTTATGATTAGTCGAGAAGAATCAACGTGTGATTGCCACAGGTAAGATGGCTGAGCAATAAGCGGTGGATTGTAGCCCCATAAACAGAGGTTTGAGTCCTCTTCTTACCAAGCCCTGAGGTGTTTGCATGTCAGATTGCAAATCTGAAGGAGCAGGCTTACCCCTGCCGGGGCTTTCCCCGCCTATTTTGCTCTGCTAGGCGGGGAAAGTTAGATGGATGTTCGCTGGTTTGAACGCTTAGCTGTTAACTAAGAATTTGTAGGATCGAGGCCTGCCTGTCTAGGAAGGCTTTAGCTTAATTAAAGTGTCTGTTTTGCATACAGAAGATGTGGGTTAGTGTCCCGTAAGTCTTACAGGGGCTGGGAGATTTTCACTCCCGCTTAGGGCTTTGAAGGCCCTTGGTCTTGATGTTATCCTAAGCCTCTAGAAGATTAGAAGGGTTGAAATGGCAGGAGTGAGGGGAAGAAGGCATAGGGTTATTGAAATAGCGATAGCTAGGGGGGTGGTTGATTGGGTGGATGAGAGGCGTCATGGGGCTGTGCCGGTCAGATTATTAGGGGAGATGGTGAGAGTTATAGCATATGATAATCGTAAATAAAAATAGAGGCTTAAAAGGGCTGAAAGGGCGGCAATTGTGGCAATTGAAGCTAGGTCTTGTTTGGTTAATTCTTGAAGGATTATTCACTTAGGCATAAATCCTGTTAGAGGTGGCAGGCCGCCTAGGGATAATAGAATTAAGGGGGCTAGTGATGTGATGACGGGTATTTTTGTAGAGGAGATAGCGAGGGTGTTGAGGGTTGTTGAATTGTTTAATTTAAATACCAGGAACATCGAGAATGTTATGATCAAGTAGGTAAGTAGGGCGAGAAGAGTGAGGGAAGGTGAGAATTGTAAAATTAAAATTATTCACCCGAGGTGAGCAATTGAGGAATAAGCAAGGATTTTTCGTAGTTGGGTTTGGTTTAGACCCCCTCATCCCCCAATCAAGGTAGAAGCTAGGCCTAATACAATTAAAATTGTTGGGTTTACAGGGTTAATCTGGAGAAGAAGGGCAAAAGGGGCAAGTTTCTGTCATGTGGAAAGAACTAGGCCCGTAGTCAGGTCTAGTCCTTGGAGTACTTCAGGGAGTCAAGCATGGAGGGGGGCTAGGCCGATTTTTAGGGCGAGGGCTAGGATAATGATGGTAGTGGGGAGAGGGTGAGTTATTTGTTGGATTTCTCACTGGCCTGTAAGTCAAGCATTTGTAGTGCTAGCGAAGAGAAGTATGGCGGCGGCAGTAGCTTGTGTGAGAAAATATTTGGTGGTGGCTTCTACGGCCCGTGGATGGTGGTATTGGGCTATAAGGGGAAGGATGGCTAGTGTATTTATTTCTAGGCCTATTCAGGCCAGAAGTCAGTGGGAGCTTGCAAAAGTAATGGTAGTCCCTAGGCCAAGGCCAAATAGTAAAATGGCTAAAATGTAAGGGTTCATTAGTAAAGGAAGGAGTTTAACCAACATGTTTGGGGTATGGGCCCAAAAGCTTATTTAGCTGACCTTACTAGGAAGTGGTGTAGTGGAAGCACTAAGAGTTTTGATCTCTTTAGGTAGGGTTCGAGTCCCTTCTTTCTAAGGAGCTGGAGGGACTTTAACCCTCATTATTCACTCTATCAAAGTGGTCCTTTATTTCAGGCACGGCTCCAGGGTTATAGCTGAGGAGGGAGCCCTGTAAATGCAATAGGAAGGGCGAGGTGTCAAATAACCAGGGCTAGTGTTAAAGGAAGGAAGTTTTTTCAGATGAGATGCATTAGTTGGTCGTATCGGAAGCGGGGGTAGGATGCTCGTACTCAAAGAAAGATGACGGAGAGTAAGGCTGCTTTAGTTATGAGAATTGTAGAGGTTAGTTCTGGGGCTTGGTGAAGGATTGATGTCCCTAAAAATAAGACCGCGGAAAGAGTATTTATGAGAAGAATGTTTGCGTATTCTGCTAGAAAAAAGAGTGCGAAGGGCCCTCCTGCATATTCAACGTTGAAGCCTGAGACTAGTTCGGATTCCCCCTCTGTTAAATCAAAGGGGGCCCGATTTGTTTCTGCAAGGGTAGAAATGTACCATATGGCAGCGAGAGGTCAGGCGGGTAAGAGGAGTCAGGTACTTTCTTGGGCAGTACTGAATGTTTGGAGAGTAAATCCTCCAGTGAAAATGATTGTGCTAAGGAGGATAAGTCCTAGGCTGACTTCGTAGGAAATAGTTTGGGCGACAGCTCGAAGGGCTCCAATTAGAGCGTATTTGGAATTTGATGCTCACCCTGATCCTAAAATAGAGTAGACGGCTAGACTTGAGAGGGCAAGGATAAATAGGATGCCTAGGGTTATGTCAGTGATTGGAAATGGTAGAGGTATGGGGGCTCAGAGGGTTAGTGCAAGAGTGAGGGCTAATATTGGGGCAAATAAGAAAAGGATTGGAGAGGAGGTAGAGGGGCGAATAGGTTCTTTTAAAAAAAGTTTTAATCCATCTGCAATGGGTTGTAAGAGTCCATAGGGTCCTACAATGTTTGGGCCTTTTCGCAGTTGTATATAGCCAAGGACTTTACGTTCGACTAGGGTTAAGAGGGCTATGGCTAACAGTACGAATACAATTAAGATAAGGGGGTTGATGATGAAAAGTATTAATGTTGATATCATAGTTAAGGAGAGGATTTGAACCCCTGTGGAAAGGGCTTAGGTCTTTTGCAGTTACCGGGCTCTGCCACCTTAACACGCCGTTATCTCAGGCTGGGGGGGCATGCCCTTTTGCCTATTTTAGTTGTCTTCATTAGGTAAGGAGGAGGCGTACTGAGAGCATAGGCCTCTTTTCTTCGGTCCTTTCGTACTAGAAGAAATCATTACATAGATAGAAACTGACCTGGATTACTCCGGTCTGAACTCAGATCACGTAGGACTGTTAATCGTTGAACAAACGAACCCTTAATAGCGGCTGCACCATTAGGATGTCCTGATCCAACATCGAGGTCGTAAACCCTCTTGTCGATATGGGCTCTAAAAGAGGATTGCGCTGTTATCCCTGGGGTAACTCGTTTCGTTGATCGGCTTGGCCGGATCTTGATGGTCAGAAATTCTGTTACTTAGAGCTGTCGCTCTTGGTTGTGGGAGAAGTACTCTCACTCCACATGGGGGCTTTTTGTTCCCCCGCGGTCGCCCCAACCAAAGACATGGGGGCAGGGTCCAATTGGTTTTGTTCTTTAATCAGATTATATTGACATGGTCTGCCCTGTTGTCTAAAGCTCCACAGGGTCTTCTCGTCTTATGGTTGTATCCCCGCTTCTGCACGGGGAGATCAATTTCATTGACTAGAAAAAGGAGACAGTTAAGCCCTCGTTATGCCATTCATACGGGTCTTCATTTAAAAGACAAGTGATTGCGCTACCTTTGCACGGTCAAAATACCGCGGCCGTTAAACATATAGTCACAGGGCAGGCGGGACCTCTTATTTTTTGGTGACAAGAGGCGATGTTTTTGGTAAACAGGCGAGGCTTGTGGATAATTTTGCCGAGTTCCTTCTTTTTCTTTTAGTCTTTCCATGGGGCGCGCCAGTGTGGGGTTAACGGTAATTTATGGGTGGTTTTCTAGTTCTTTGTTTTATAGCCTAATTCCCTCTTTTATTGGGGCCGTTAATTTTCGGTGGGGGGTCCGTTCCGAGTTACACTTGAGCGGGGAGAAAGTGTTCTTTCTTATTACTCATATTAGCATGATCACTCCCATAAGGATATGGGAGGACCTGATAGGGTTAGGGGAGTAGGATAGAATATCAGAATTATTAGTTGTGTCTATACTTGAGCTATAACGCTTTTCTCTAGGATGGCTGCTTTTAGGCCCACCTGGGTATTTAACCTTGGTAAATTTGATCCTTATCCGCCTGTAAAAGTTGTGTCTTGTTTCAAAGGGGCTGTACCCCCTTTGAATAACTCTCTAGATTTCTTTTAGTCTTAGCTGAGGGTAGCCAGTTTGGGCTTGAGAATTCAAGGGGCTGAACTTCTATTCAATTTTCAGGTAACCAGCTATAACCAGGCTCGGTAGGTTTATCACCTCTACTTGAAGCTTTTCCCACTCTTTTGCCACAGAGACGGGTTGGCCCTATTTATTAGGTTATCTTGAAGTAGCTCGTCTGGTTTCGGGTAGTCAAACTAAAATGCTTTTTGCTTGAGGGGCTCTGGCTAAAACATGATGCAAAAGGTACGAGGAAATAGCTCTGCTTTATGTTACCTTACTGCGTTGTTTCATTTCTTTTTCAGCGTTCCCTTGCGGTACTTTTTCTATTGCGCCTAGTTCTTTTTTCATCTCCTGTACTAAAGCGGTAAAATGGTTTGGTTGATGTATTAAGTGTTTTTTAGGGTATAAATAGTTGAGTGTTGAAGTATATGGTAGGGCTAGCTGTTGAGTGTCAGAGCTGCTCGATTTGCACGGGCGACTTCTCAGTGTAAGGGAGATGCTATAACTATGTTTAGCTAAGCTCTGGTTTATCCAAGTGCACCTTCCGGTACACTTACCATGTTACGACTTGCCTCCCCTTTGCCTAAGATAGGGTCTTACTTATTAGGTGTTGATGGCTTGGGGAGAGTGACGGGCGGTGTGTGCGCGCTTCAGGGCCAGTTTCAGCAAGACACTCTATTTCTTGCTTACTGCTAAATCCTCCTTCAAATGTTTGTTTCATTTCATTGTCCGTGTTTTCTGTGGCAGAAAATGTAGCCCATTTCTTCCCCTGCCATGCGCTACACCTCGACCTGACGTTTTGGGTTATACTAATTTTGCTTACTTTGGGGCCTTCATAGGGTAAGCTGACGACGGCGGTATATAGGCGGGATGAACAAGAGAGGGTGAGGTTTAACGGGGAGTATCGGTTCTAGAACAGGCTCCTCTAGGTGGATCTAAAGCACCGCCAAGTCCTTTGGGTTTTAAGCTGATGCTCGTAGTTCCCAGGCGGATAGCGAATGTATTTTGTTATCAAAGTTTAGGGCTGGGCATAGTGGGGTTTCTAATCCCAGTTTGTTTCACAGCTTTCGTGGGGTCAAAAAGGTTAAAGTCACTTTCGTTGAGGGGTTTCTGGTTCTCGTGTACGTATAACAGTTTGGAGAGTATTCAACTTTAGTTTAAAATTTTTCTTAACCACTCTTTACGCCGGTAACTGTCAACTTGGGCCTCTCGTATAACCGCGGTGGCTGGCACGAGTTTTACCGGCCCTTTAAACTCTAACTAAGTCAAGTTTTCACTTATGGCTTAATATTTATCACTGCTGAATTCCCTTGGGGGTGTGGCTAAGCAAGGTGTCATGGGCGGGGGGAGGATTGAGCCTGATACCGGCTCCTTGTTTCCGGGCGGGAAACTGTGGGGCATTCTCACGGGCGGGCGGATACTTGCATGTGTAAATTTAGTTTAAGCTGACAGGAAAGTCAGGACCAAGCCTTTGTGCTTGCGAGACCTTTCTAGGGTCTGTCTTAACATCTTCAGTGTTATGCTTTAGTTAAGCTACGTTAGC